TCGTAAACAACATAGAGGAAGAATGAAAGGGATATCTTCTCGAGGAAGCCGTATTTCTTTCGGTAAATATGCTCTTCAGGCACTTGAGCCCGCTTGGATTACATCTAGACAAATAGAAGCAGGTCGGCGGGCAATGACCCGAAATGTGCGCCGTGGTGGAAAAATCTGGGTATGTATATTTCCTGACAAACCTGTTACGTTAAGACCTACGGAAACACGTATGGGTTCAGGGAAGGGATCCCCCGAATATTGGGTAGCTGTCGTTAAACCAGGTAGAATACTTTATGAAATGGGTGAAGTTGGAGAAAATATAGCCAGAAAGGCTATTTCAATAGCGGCGTCCAAAATGCCTATACGAACTCAATTTATTATGTCAGGTTAGACAGGTAGACCGACGAAAAAAAGTCTTAGAGATAAAAAAACAATTGTGGGTTTCTTTTATTTTTAATTTGAACAAGAATATTTCTTTTTTTTTACTTCGACTTTCTCTTTGCATTGAAAGAACCGATTCAAAACAAAAATGATATGATTCAAGCTCAAACCCATTTGAATGTCGCGGATAACAGCGGGGCTCGAAAATTGATGTGTATTCGAATCATAGGAGCTAGTAATCGCCAATATGCTCATATTGGCGACATTATTGTCGCTGTGATTACGGATGCATTACCAAACCCATCTCTAGAAAGATCAGAAGTGATCAGAGCTGTAATTGTTCGTACTTGTAAAGAACTTAAACGCAACAACGGCATGATAATACGATATGATGACAATGCAGCAGTTGTTATTGATCAAGAAGGAAATCCAAAAGGAACTCGAGTTTTCGGCGCGATTGCCCGAGAATTGAGACAGTTAAATTTCACTAAAATAATTTCATTATCACCTGAAGTATTATAGTATCACATCCGACTTAATAGAGTAGAGTCCTACTCGTCTACTTAGTTATTGAATGAAATAGATAACTTAAATTTAGTGAATCAAATTTTATCTGACGCGTATCTCTTTATTTATTTCAAATATTTGAAAATTCAATAAAATAATTTGAAGTATTTTATTGTTTATATTATTTAATAATATTAAACATTTTTAAACATTCTTATTATTTTTAAACATTCTTATTGTTATTGAGTTATTGAATATTTTTTTTTATTACATATTTATTACATAAAAAGTAAAAAAAGCATGTTGATTAGATCAAAAACGTGGAGGCAACAAAAATTAAAATTTCTCATGGGTAGAGACACTATTGCTGACGTAATAACCTCTATACGAAATGCTGACATGAATAGAAACGGGATGGTTCAAATAGAATCTACTAACATCACGGAAAACGTTGTAAAAATGCTTTTACGAGAGGGGTTTCTTGAAAACGTGAGAAAACATCAGGAAAACAACAAATATCTTTTGGTTGTAACCCTACGACATAGAAGGAATAGAAAAGGAATGTATCCAACTATTTTAAATTTAAAACGGATCAGTAGGCCTGGTCTACGAATCTATTCTAACTATCAACGAATTCCTAGAATTTTAGGCGGGATGGGAATTGTAATTCTTTCTACTTCTCAAGGGATAATGACAGACCGAGAGGCTCGACTGGAAGGAATTGGGGGAGAAATTTTGTGTTATATATGGTAATCCTTCTTATATCTGAATTGTCGCAAAAATAGAATTGACTCTTTGTCAAAAGAAAAAAAGACGTGTTAATTACTCTTAACATTATTTGATATTTCGAGAGGTTTTAACTAAAACGAAAAGAACAAAAAATGGATTCCTAATTCATAATAACAAGGATTCGAATGATTAGGTGCTTTTTTTTAACCATCAGCATTTCTTTGATGAGAATACAATTCGAGGTTGGGGTTTCAAATTTCAAGAAATTTATTTTCTTCCAATAAGTATACTCAGAATTCAGTTTAGGAATGACAACTATGAAAATAAGAGCCTCCGTTCGTAAAATTTGTGAGAAATGTCGATTGATCCGTAGGAGAGGACGAATTATAGTAATTTGTTCCAATCCAAGACATAAACAAAGACAAGGATAATCTTTTGAAAACGGACTCTATAACATAAAGTAACCAATACAAAAATAGGATCTGTTTTGACATGAAATGGATATATCCATATACCTCGAATTTCTCGTTATAAGATGATAAAGTAAAGTATGGCAAAATCTATACGAAGAACTGGTTCACGGAGAAATGCCCGGATTGGGTCACGTAAGAATATACGCCGAATACCAAAAGGCGTTATTCATGTTCAAGCAAGTTTCAACAATACCATTGTGACTATTACAGATGTCCGAGGTCGGGTAATCTCTTGGGCCTCCGCCGGTACTTGTGGATTCAAAGGTACAAGAAGAGGGACTCCATTTGCTGCTCAAACCGCAGCAGGAAAGGCTATTCGTACAGTCATAGATCAAGGTATGCAACGAGCAGAAGTGATGATCAAAGGTCCCGGTCTCGGTAGGGATGCAGCATTACGAGCTATTCGAAGAAGTGGTATACCATTAAGTTTCGTACGTGATGTAACCCCTATGCCCCATAATGGATGTAGGCCCCCTAAGAAAAGACGTGTATAGAAATAAAAATGAAATAGATTTCAAGAGAAATAAACAATTCAATGATCTGATCAAATAATATTAATATGGTTCGAGAGAAAGTAAGAGTATCTACTCGGACACTACGGTGGAAGTGTGTTGAATCAAGAGCAGATAGTAAGCGTCTTTATTATGGACGCTTTATTCTGTCTCCACTTAAGAAAGGGCAAGCCGATACAATAGGCATTGCAATACGAAGAGCTTTGCTGGGGGAAATAGAAGGAACATGCATCACCCGAGCAAAATTTGAAAAAATACCACATGAATATTCTACGATAGTGGGTATTCAAGAATCAGTACATGAGATTTTAATGAATTTGAAAGAAATTGTATTTCGAAGTAATCTGTATGGAACTAGCAACGCGTCCATTTGTTTCCAGGGCCCTGGATGTGTAACTGCTCAAGATATTATCTTACCAACTTCTGTGGAAATCATTGATAACACACAGCATATAGCTACACTAACAGAACCAATTCATTTTTGTATTGGATTACAAATCGAGAGAAATCGAGGATATCATATAAAAACACCCAAAAACTTTCACGAAGAAAGTCATCCTATCGATGCTGTATTCATGCCTGTTCGAAATGCAAATCATAGTATTCATTCTTATGAGAATGGAAATGAAAAAGAAGAGATACTTTTTCTTGAAATCTGGACAAACGGGAGTTTAACTCCTAAAGAGGCGCTTCATGAGGCCTCTCGAAATTTAATTAATTTATTTATTCCTTTTATAGACGCGGAAGAAGAAAACTTCCATTTCGAGAACAATCAGCACAGGGTTACTTTACCTTTTTTTACTTTTCATCATCGATTAGCTAATCGAAGGAAAACAAAAAAAGAAATAGCATTGAAGTCTATTTTTATTGACCAATTAGAATTGCCTCACAAGTTCTATAATTGCCTTAAAAAGTCAAATATACATACATTATTGGAACTCTTGAATAAGAATCAAGAAGACCTTATACAAATTGAACATTTTCACATAGAAGATGTAAAACAGATATTGGATATTCTAGAAAAAGAAAAAGCATTTCAGAAGCGATTTACCGAAGAATAAATAGGAAATGCATTGCATTTATTTCATCTTTTTTTTTCTTTAGTTTATTAAATATTAAAAAAAAATGAAATGGGTTTTTACATCACTTTAATATACTTTAAGATAATCTATATATTCCAGCGAAATCAAAAATTGAATAGATTAGATCTATCTAGGGAAAATTCTCTTTTAATTTGAAAGAGACTATTCCCTAGATGCATAAGCCGCGCTATTCTATTTTATTTCACAATTGAATCAATTTAAAACAGACCTAAAGTTAGGGATTTTTCAATAGGTAATGTTGCTCCAATACCCAACCAAAGGGCCACCCCAGTACCAATCAAAAAAACAGTTGTTGCTACTGGACGACGAAATGGATTTTGGAATTTATTAACATTCTCCAAAAAAGGTACTGTTAATAATCCTGCGGGTACTGAAACCATTAAAAGAACACCTAATAATTTATTAGGGACTGTACGAAGTATTTGAAATACGGGAAAGAAATACCATTCCGGTAATATTTCTAAAGGGGTTGCAAATGGATCCGCGGGTTCACCAATCATTGATGGTTCTAGAACCGCTAAGCCTACGTTACACACAATAGTGCCTAAGATTACTACTGGAAAAATATATAAAAGATCGTTGGGCCATGCGGGTTCTCCATAATAATTATGGCCCATCCCCTTAGCTAATTTAGCTCGTAATACAGGATCATTTAAATCTGGTTTCTTTGTTATTTGGATAGGTGAATTCTTATAGATCCATCCCCCGAAAGAACCGGACATGATAATTTTTTATCATCCGGCTCGAGCAAGAATCAAACGAACAAAAAGGCTCCATATATATCTATATAAAAAAAAAAATAGATCTTTATGTTAGAAAATCGACAATCTATAAAGTAAAGTATCTCCACATCTATATCTATGAATGAGTTCATGTAAGACAAGATTGACCGGCTTGGGTTGGATTCAATTTTTAAAAATTGCAACGATTAATTGGTTAGTTGGAAGGAATTTCGTTCTTACAAGTTAAATGCTCAGTACCCAAGCAAGCTTAATCATAATCAAGTGCTTTCTGGGTCGTCTCGAACCTTGTAATTGGACCTTATCCACCCCCAATCTTCAAATTGGTACATTCCATACAAAGGATTTACTTGTTACTAATAGAGTATAGACCCGCCTTCCTTTTCTTTAGATCCCTTGTTTCACTCCGATAGTATCATAAATCAGGCTGATGCAGAAGAAATGGCTGCATTTCGATACTATTAAATCGATAAAACAAAATCTGCCTTATTAGTAGGTCACATCGCTTATTCTAATGGATCTTACGGAGCCTGTTCATGTACAATATGATCGGAGCTGATCATAGAAAAAAGTCTCTTCAAACAAACCCACCTATCCTCACTCTAAGGTATGGTATTTTTCATTTACGAGGTGGTTGGAACAAAGACACATTAATTAGGTTGTGAATTCCAATGTGGCAGATAAGGGTATATATCCTTCTGCACGGTCCAATCAATAGTTCAAGTCACACACTCCCATAATCCATTTTTTCGTCGTAGAATTCCCCTCAACTATAGAGTATTCGTTATTTGACAGACTAGTGAAGGGAAATATCCAAAGATATGTCTTATTCTTTTCAAGAATACATATTTCTAGCAATGAAATACTATTCTTACTCCTCAAGTGAGAAATAGAAATTTTTAATTACAAATTGGGATGATATAGATTCTCTATAAAGGACCTGAAATACCTTGCTTACGTATCATTAGAAAATGCATTAACATAAAGACGGCAGTAAGAAGAGGTAATACAAAAGTGTGTAAACTATAAAAACGAGTCAAAGTGGATTGTCCCACACTAGCACTTCCCCGTAATAACTCTACTAAAGGAGATCCTATTACAGGAATAGCTTCTGGTACACCTGTTACAATTTTGACTGCCCAATAACCAATTTGGTCCCAAGGTAAGGAATAACCAGTTACCCCAAAAGATGCGGTCAATACAGCCAGAACCACACCGGTAACCCAAGTTAATTCGCGAGGTTTTTTAAAACCCCCAGTGAGATACACACGAAATACATGGAGGATCATCATTAGGACCATCATACTTGCGGACCACCGATGAACTGATCGGATTAACCAACCAAAATGAACTTCAGTCATTATATATTGAACAGAAGCAAAAGCCTCAGTAACAGTTGGACGGTAGTAAAAAGTCATAGCAAACCCTGTAGCTACTTGTACTAAAAAACAAGTAAGTGTAATTCCTCCTAGACAATAAAATATATTGACATGAGGGGGAACATATTTACTGGTTATATCATCTGCAATCGCCTGAATCTCGAGACGTTCTTCGAACCAATCATAGACTTTATTGAGATAGGTAAACGAATAGTACTCCCCCTCAGAGAACCGTATCTGAAAATTTCATCTCGTACAGCTCAAACAAAAAACCAAAGTATTGTTTTACTTGGAAGGGCGATGGATTTGAAACTTTGTAACCAACCCCCCCCCTTTTTCACGTCTATGAGGAGACGAGTTATTATTTGTGGTTATAATGCTAAAATATCAAGTCGGCTCATTGATTGTTACTGGCCTGTTGAATCTTCTATTTTCCTATTCACCGCTTCTTTTCTGTGATTTGTGATTTTCGTTGTGTCTACTCTAGGTTTACTCTTCTTTTTTTGATAGGAATTCTCTTGTTAAGAACCTATTAATCGATTGAAACCTCAGATTCATACTAGAACCACGATGATTAATTAAAAGTACAAAATAAGTCCAAAGATTCTATGAGTAAGAACCATTAGATGATCATTTATTCAACGAATAGATATAATAACTCAAAATAAAAAGAAAGTTTGATCCTTTGATCAAAATCATCAATCAATAAGGGAAATTTGTTGAAAAAGAAGAAAAAACCCTTTTGATTTAGAACTTATAACACCCTTTGGCAAATTTTTTTTTATAGCCCGGTCGCGGGGTCTGAATAGTAAGTAGGAATCATAGTTATTGATTGGGATTTATTTCATATATTCGGTGCTCCAGATACTAGAATAAATATCTGACGATGAAAAACCATCTCTATAAAGATGACAGACTCCTTCTCTGTACTACCAATAGGATCAATTAGAACAAGTCACACACTCATATTCCGGAAATACAGAAAAAAAGAAATTCCACGATCGAACTACCAATAAAGAGATAATGGGATAAAAATACGAAACCAAAATACTTTACTTTGTATTCGTATTAAAAATCTAAGAATTGACCTTTCTTGCAAGAATCTAATTCATTGAAATTCCATCCAGTAAAACGGAAGAATTATAAATTTCTAAAATAATAGATAGGAATACTGCAAATAGAGCCATTGCAACACCCATCAAAGGAGTGGTTCCCCATCCAGGAGCTACTTTACCATATTCTGAATTCAATGGTTTTAATAAACTACCTACAGCAGTTTGTCTTGGTCCCGATCTAGAACCGCCCTCAACGCTTTGTGTAGCCATAAATCCTCTTCTTTATTTATTCATTGAGATCTGTTGACTTTGTATACCATTCCGTTGTAAATAAACGATCTTATCATAGATCCATAGAGCCGTGGTAGTCTTGGAAGTTATATAATAATGGAAACAGCAACCCTAGTCGCCATCTCTATATCTGGTTTACTTGTAAGTTTTACTGGGTATGCCTTATATACTGCTTTTGGGCAACCCTCTCAACAATTAAGAGATCCATTCGAAGAACACGGGGACTAGTTGAAGTAATGAGCCCCCCAGCATAACATTGAATATTGGGGGGCTCATTACTTCAATTAATAGGATGAAAAATCATTTCATCTTTTTAGTTGGAACTTTCGGCGGTTCTCGAAAAAAGATAGCGAAAAAAATTATCCCTAGAGTCGAGACTAAGAGGAATGTATAAACCAATGCTTCCATAAATTTGATCATGCTTTACAATTATAGCTTCCATACCTGTTTGTTGTGGATTATCCCCTGGATAAAGAAATACGAACAAGAGTCAATGAAAAGATTAAAGAAAAGATGCCAATTTATATTTCCACATTAATCTATTCTATATCAACTAAAAAAAGAAAAGAAAAAAGATAAGAGAGAAATCTTGTATTAGACTACCTGTCTTCTTGTCGTTGGATCTCCAAGTTTTTGGAATGCTCCAAATTCCACTTGAGCATCCAAATCCGGGTCAATACCAGCAAAAACATCCCTAAACAAGGTTCTAGCACCATGCCAAATGTGTCCGAAGAAGAAGAGCAGAGCAAACGATGCATGCCCAAAAGTAAACCAACCCCTTGGACTGCTACGAAAAACACCATCTGATTTCAAAGTAGCACGATCTAATTCAAAAATTTCACCTAATTGAGCACGTCTCGCATATTTTTTCACAGTCGCAGGATCACTATAACTGACTCCATTAAGTTCGCCACCATAGAACTCAACAGTTACACCGACTTGTTCGACACTATACTTCGATTCTGCCCTTCTAAACGGAACATCGGCCCTAACAATTCCGTCTCCGTCTACCAAAACAACCGGAAATGTTTCAAAAAAAGTAGGCATACGGCGTACAAAAAGTTCACGCCCTTCTTTATCTCTAAAAATAGGATGCCCTAACCAACCAACAGCTATTCCATCCCCGTTGTCCATTGATCCTGCTCTGAACAACCCCCCTTTTGCCGGATTATTCCCGATGTAATCATAAAAAGCTAATTTGTCGGGAATTTTAGACCAAGCTTCTGATAAACTTTGATTTTGAGCTAATCCAGCGCCAACTCTTCTATATATTTCTTGCTGGAAATATCCCTGATCCCATTGATACCGGGTGGGACCAAATAATTCGATAGGGGTAGTTGCTGAACCATACCACATAGTTCCCGCAACAACAAAAGCGGCAAAAAAGACAGCAGCGATACTACTGGAAAGCACGGTTTCTATATTTCCCATACGTAATCCTTTATACAGACGTTGGGGTGGACGGACACTAAGATGAAATAGGCCTGCTAATATGCCTAAAGTGCCCGCTGCAATATGATGAGAAGCTATTCCTCCCGGAATAAAAGGATCAAAACCTTCTACCCCCCACGCTGGATTTACAGGTTGTACCTTTCCGGTTAGTCCATAAGGATCGGACACCCATATTCCAGGACCGTACAATCCTGTTACATGAAATGCGCCAAAACCAAAACAAGCCAACCCTGAAAGAAATAAATGAATTCCAAAAATCTTGGGCAAATCAAAAGAGGGTTTTCCTGTACGTTCATCACAAAATATTTCTAAATCCCAATACACCCAATGCCAGATAGCCGCTAAGAAGCACAACCCAGAAAACACAATATGTGCACCGGCCACACCTTCGTAACTCCAAATACCCGGATTCGTTATAGTTCCCCCTGTAATACTCCAACCGCCCCATGAATTGGTTATTCCTAAACGAGTCATAAACGGTATAACGAACATACCTTGTCTCCACATTGGATCAAGAACGGGATCAGAGGGATCAAAAACTGCTAATTCATATAGAGCCATCGAACCAGCCCAACCAGCAACTAAGGCTGTATGCATTATATGGACAGAAAGCAAACGACCGGGATCATTCAATACGACGGTATGAACACGATACCAAGGTAAACCCATGGAAATACCTCTTTATCAACGAAAAATAGACACTATGTAACTTTATTGCATTAGCAAAAACTATGCTATGAACCTACCCTTTTTGGAATTATCTTCAAGAAAGGAGTAATATTTGTTCTATTCTTTTTTTTTAGTAAAAACGGAACAATTTGGTTCCTAGTAAGAAAGAGAAGCAGATCTATTCTATACCCGATAAGGAACAATACGCAATGGGGTTAATCCCATTTTCGATCAACAAATGCATCTATATTTAATTTAGGAATCATTCAAAAGAACTATTCGGAATCGTAAACATTTTGATCGATTTATGACTCAAATATGATAAAAGACAATATTATTAAGCCAATAAACGCATTGTTACGCTTCCATATCAAAGTCCAATATAGTACTTAATTCTTTTTTCTTTCATTTTATGCCTATTGGTGTTCCAAAAGTACCTTTTCGAAGTCCTGGAGAGGAAGATGCCTCTTGGGTTGACGTATAGTGCGACTTGTCAGATATATTGGGTCATATGGGATTTCCCCCGTTCTCTCCCCCGATTGAGATATCCTATGTTTCGGCCAAAAAAGATTGAATTACCAATAATTTGAATTTGGAACGTGAAATGCAATTCGATTTGAGGGATATTCAAATTCATATTAGCAATTAGAATAATTTATGGTTGAATTTTTTGGAACACTAAAATGAAGTTTTCATAAGTAAAGTAGTAAGGCTCCCTTTAGAAAAAAACATTTTGAATTTATTTTTTATTTATTACTACGTATACCCATAGATAATAAAAGATTATTATTGAATAATATTCAATATATTTGAGAGTAATAGTAATCTCAAACTTTTCACTTTAAACGAATCCAGCGAGGAAAGAAATAAATACATGTTTAATATTTTGCATTGATAGAAGATATGAAATCAATTGAAAAAAAAAAATGAAGTTGTAAAAAAAAAGACGTAATATTATTGACATTTGTCCTATATGTGCAAATCAAAATTGGGCAGATTTTTACTCGGAGTAGAGCATAAACCTAAAAGAATTGAAAAGACCTTTTCAGGAACAAGAAAAGAACATCGTGATTAAAATGAAATCGCGAAGAAGCAATGCATCAATGATAAGTTAATTCGATATGTTTCATCTTAATGTATTTTTTTTTGAGAGGGAAGGAGCACAAAACGAACTCATTTTGTTCTTGAAAAAATGAAGAAAATTCGTTTCATTAATATACGAAATTTTCGAATTTCTTAGAATTAAGAAACCGCTCTCTCTCAAAACTAAATAAATAATATATATATATAAATAGTATATATAAATAGTTTCATTTTAAAAAGAAAGAGGGCTGGAATCTACACATTGAGTCGTTTTTTCTCAATTTTTGTTGAACCGTATGCATCAAAAGGTGCATGTACGGCTCTTACGGGATACAAATTTGATCCTAATCAACCGACTTTATCGAGAAAGATTACTTTTTTTAGGCCAAGAGGTTGATAGCGAGATCTCGAATCAACTGATTGGTCTTATGGTTTATTTGAGTATAGAGAATGATAACAAGGATTTGTATTTGTTTATAAACTCTCCTGGCGGATGGGTAATCCCGGGGGTCGCTATTTATGATACTATGCAATTTGTTCAACCTGATGTGCATACAATATGCATGGGATTAGCGGCTTCAATGGGATCTTTTATACTCGTCGGTGGAGAGATTACCAAACGTCTAGCATTCCCTCACGCTTGGCGCCAATGAATTTTTTACGAAAAAAAGACTATGCATGAAATTAGGAAAATTAAGTAATAATAGCATGGCACATCGAATTCGATATACGAATTTTTTTTTCAAAACATTCAATTATATATCGAAAGAGTAGTATGAAATTAGTAGTGAAGGGTCTTCCCCATTTTAGCTTCGCTATTGTCGGGACCCATTTTAGCGTCACAAACCTTTTTTTATTTTTCCACCGAAGACTTTTTAAAAATTCCGATATTTATATTTCATGATATACTTATGAATATACTTTTATAAAGAGTAAAAATAAAATAAATCAAAACTTTGGGATTGCTGAATCACAGAGGATCACAGAGGAAATAAATATATAAAGCAACGGAGCCATCATAGTATTTTGGTAACTACTCTGAAATCGGAAAGGAAGGATGGTAATTGGATCGTTTGACGATGTCAATCCGATAAACCTTATAATTTCTATATATTTTCTATCTTTTTAATTGATGATTCTTTGATGGAAGGTCAAACTGAATTCCATTCTAGAGCCGTATGCAATGCCTAAAGGATGCCCGTACGGTTGTTCTATACTTTCTTTTTTTCTTTATCTCTTTCCATCTCATAATCGAGATAGAAGAACCTTTTGTTCCATCATCAGGGTAATGATACATCAACCTGCGAGTTCTTTTTATGAGGCACAAACGGGAGAATTTATCCTAGAAGCAGAAGAACTACTCAAATTGCGAGAAACCATTACAAGGGTTTATGTACAAAGAACGGACAAACCCTTATGGGTTGTATCCGAAGATATGGAAAGGGATGTTTTTATGTCAGCAACGGAAGCTCAAGCTCATGGAATTGTTGATCTTGTAGCAGTTGAATAAAAAATCAAAATAGCATCAAAATTATCGACAATTTTGATTTCTTTATTTAGTTATTACCGGATTCAATAATATCTTATTCATCCATTCCATGGGAAAGTAATTCATAATTAGCCGGTTAGGATCAATCTAAACCAACCCATTCATTATGGATCCGATTCAACATGCCAACTATTAAACAACTTATTAGAAACACAAGACAGCCAATCCGAAATGTCACGAAATCCCCCGCTCTTGGAGGATGCCCTCAGCGACGAGGAACATGTACTAGGGTGTATGCGCGACTCGTTCAGATCATTTCTAATAGAAAGAAAAGAAGGAACCCCCTTTTCCAGTATCAAAGATCAGTACTATTTTTTAATTTAAATGAAAATAGAAGAAAAGGGGAAATCGAAGAAAGAAGTACGTACGTTCACTATATCAAACTAAAAAAGATCTATTGGATTCTTCCATTGGATATGAAATTTATGGTTTGCATTGGTGCAAATTGGATTCACTCCATTTTCAAAATTGAAGATGATAAAAAATTCCTCATTGGTAACGAATGTTTATCCATTAAGCGAGCAACTATTATTTTGAAAACCCAATTTGACTATGAAAAACGGACTAAGAGGGTCAGCTACCCCCAGCAAATCTTCATAATTAAATATCGTTACTGTATAAGTAGATCTCATTGTGAAAGACTTTTTACTAGATCATGGGTAGAGCAAAAGAATGTGAACTGTACAAGTTAGCAATAATATTCATTAAATGAAGTCGAAGTAAAGGACTCCGGTGTATAGAGAGGACCTCACCGTTTTAGAAAGAACCATAGAAACGATGGAACCCACGATTTCCCTTTTAGATTTATATATTAAAGGCATTCAACTCAAAATAATAAATTGTATCGATACTAGGTATCAAAAAACGAAAACAGAAAAAATATTCTATTAAAAGAAATAAAAGAAATTCAAATAAATAGAAATGAATAGGAATAAATAAATCGTGGGCGGGAAGGTTATAGTAGCAAAAGCCATTGGAATTCTTATTTTATACATTGGAAGAATGCGTGTTGTTATTACTAAACTAGTAAATTGGAAAAGAATAACTGAAAGAAAGGAAATCCATTAGTTATTCATTAAGGTTTCATTTATTCAATGACCAGAATTACACGAGGATATATAGCTCGTAGACGTCGAACAAAAATTCGTTTATTTGCGTCAAGCTTTCGTGGAGCTCATTCGAGACTTACTCGAACAATTATACAACAGAAAATCAGAGCTTTGGTTTCGTCTCATCGAGATAGAGATAAGCGAAAGGGGGATTTTCGTCGTTTGTGGATCGCTCGGATAAATGCAGTAATTCGTAAGAATTTTGTATCCTATAGTTATAGTCATTTTCTACACAATCTGGACAAGAACCGGTTGCTTTTTAATCGTAAAATAGTTGCACAAATAGCTATATTAAATAGGAATTGTCTTTATATGATTTCTAATTCGATCACAAATAAATAAATCAATTTTTCAATTTTAAGGAAAAATTGGAATTGTAAGTTCGACTATTGAAAATGCCATTTTCTGGAGAATGAACTCCGGGAAAGTAGAATCAAAATTAGTATGATAAAGATAAAGTCGCTCAAAATGAAATGAGCAACCAAACACGTCCAATAAATATCCAATACAAAAAGATTGCTTCTTCGCCGATTCTTGTTTTTTTTTTTACGATAAGTAGGAGAAATCCAATCAAGATTAGATTGGATTCTCGAATTCTTCGAATAAAACATCAAACTCTATTTCAGTTGTCGAATTTGAATTTGGATTCAAATTGAAGAGGAAAGTAAGCCTACTTTTTTTATTTATTCCGGATTCTAAGACCATTAGCTCTGGCAGTCGATTCGCTTCTTTCAAATTGTTTATCATTTTTAAGAAAGGGTAATAAAGATAAAATACGAGCTTGTTTTATAGCAATAGTAATTAATCGTTGTTGTTTTAAGGTCAATCTATTCACCCGTCTGGATAATATTTTTCCTTGTTCACTAATAAATCGACTAATTAAACTCATGTTTCTATAATCAATTCGATCCCCCGATTGGATCGGGGGCAAACGCCTACGAAAAGATCGTTTGGATTTTTCCATACTTTGTTTATTCCTTATCTCGAAAATACTATTTCAATCCGATCCAAAATAATTTTGAATTCAAAAAAAGATTGGTTTTTTTTTTGATTTTGAGTTAATTCAATTCTGTTAACTAAACTATTAAAATCTAGAATAATAGGGTCTCTCGAATAGAGAATATGTCCTTTTTTTGTTCCTGATATAAGAGTGATACACAAATAAAAATAACTTGGAGTTGGTTTATTTCTTTATCTCCCCGTGAATCGTATGTTTGTAACAATAGGGACAGAATTTTCTCAATTCCAAGCGATTCGGCGTATTGTGTCGATTCTTTTGAGTAATATATTTGGAAATCCCTCTTGATTCCTTATTAAGTCCGTTTCGAAGACAATTGCTACATTCCAAAATAACTGTTACTCGAGCATCTTTTCCCTTGGCCATGACCCTCCTTTAGTTTGAGTTTTTGATTCAATCAACTCTTCTTATTTACTACTCTTGAAGTAACTAGCAAAAAGAAAAATAAATAAAAAAAAGTTGCTAAGTTGAAATTATGAAAGATTTCGTTCCAATCACAATACAATATAATAGAGTAAGAAATATTAAATAGAATTTAGAATTCATTTTTCATGGAAGAAGGAATTCAAACTCTATTGAATTTAGCTATATTGAATTCGATTCGAAGTATAGTATATAGTACACTATTTCACTTTCCTATCTTGTATTCCAGTTTTTTCATAGACCCCTTTCTGTTCTCACTCTATTTTTTAGAAATCGAATTGAACGCTGAGCTCAAATTTAGCCGAGGTTGAATTCATTTTTTTTTCTATCTTTCCTCCTTTCTTTATTTTGTCTCTAAGTATCTAATTGAATTTTGGATAATTCAAAAAAGAGGGGAAGGGATTAGTCATAGATTTTTTGGTTATATCTCTAATCTTCTTCACCCCTTCCCATCTTACTAACTAAACTAGTATGAAAAAAAAGGAAATGTCAACGCATCTGGGAATAAACGATTGATCTCTATCAACAAACCCGCTAAAGACCCGAACCAGAGAGTACTTAGTACCGGTGCCACGGAAAGATAGGTTTTTAGATCTCGCATTTTTAATCCTCCTTCTTTATGTTTTAATGTTTTATTAAAATATCTAATGGTAATACATATAGGATATGGAAGTATTTGAGATTCCTTTGTATTTTACACGGGATTCCTAATTTCCATGATTGATTTAAGAGAATAAAAAAGAGATAAGATTCTACCTTTCTAAAAATAAAAAAGTACCTTTCTTCCCCTCCCCCCAGTATTCCCTCGTTCTTTTTTACGATCAGTTTGGTTGATATTCCTATGTATATATTCTATTATTATAATAATAGAATATATGTTATATTCTATGAATAATATTATATTCATACGAGATTTTCTCGTAGATATGAGTTAAAAGAAATAAAATAAATATCAAGAAAAATTGTCTATGTTCCTAGATTAATAGGAATGGAAGGAATGGAAAATAAGGTTTTTGAAAACAAGACGGGGATTCTCTACAATGACAATGTAGACCAATTGAAAGAAAGGGATGTAGCGCAGCTTGGTAGCGCGTTTGTTTTGGGTACAAAATGTCACGGGTTCAAATCCTGTCATCCCTACCTGTTACTTCTCTTATGAGAAGTAACAAGGAATCAATTTGAATCGATTCAAATCACATTTTTTATGTTATTCTCTAAGATATTCTAGGTATTCAAGATAAGATTAGAGTGGGGGACAAAAAAAATCCTCTTCTTGGCTGTTAACTATTGTGATAAGAAGACTTTTTATAAGAAATAATAAAGCGCTCTTAGTTCAGTTCGGCAGAACGTGGGTCTCCAAAACCCGATGTCGTAGGTTCAAATCCTACAGAGCGTGATTCTGGGCTTGATTAATCTGAGAATTATATGCAAATTCAAATAATTGAGCAGAACAGTAATCTGAATTTGACCTCCTGTTAATTTTTTTTTTAAGAAAAGAGGAGGTCAAATTATCAAAAAAAAACTGTTAATTAATCAAAGGTCTAACTGATCACCACGTCTGTATTGTAAATATGCAGTTACAAATAATCCCGCTAAAGTAATAAGAATTAGACCTAAGACAATTCCAAATAGAAAAACTTCAATCATTTCAATTTTTTTCTTAAAATAGAAAGGAAAAAAGAGAGGTACTATCTATCACGAAATATTAATTCGTAGTGCCAGGGAATCTCAATGACCAATAATTGTAAATACATCCGGTAATGAACTATAGAATCTCGGAGTACCGGAGAAAGATTTCTTTTTCGTTTTATGAGTTGTGCTCATTCAATTAATTTCAAATCAATCGGATCTTGTTGAGACTAATAAAGAGAGTTGAGGTTATAGTTAAAGCTGCTAGTAGAAAACCAAAATAACTAGTTATAGTAAGCATGAAGGGGCTAAATGAAATATGTTCTTTTTCTACATATGCTTAGAAAACATTTCCCTAAGTTTGAAGATAAGACGATAAGAAAAAATAGCAATTGAAACGAAAAAGAATAAGTTCAATTGTTAGTTGTTAATGCATGAAGTAGTCATTACACTACTACCAAAAGACTAAGGGAAGTAGAGTCTAAAAGGGGATAAGTTAATCATTTTGAGCATCTACTCTATTTTTATTTTGTCGATCTTTTGTTTTATCCTATCTATCAAATCGATTTATTAAAATAAAGAGTGAATTTAGACGTTATAATACCCCTTCTCTTCTTTGAAGAGATTATGTGAATGAACTCAGTACTCAACTAATAAATAAGGAAAAATAAAAAGAAATCGAATTTATTCAAATAAAATTAAAATAAACAAATCAAATAAGGTAGTCAAAGTCCATTCGTAGACCAGTAATCCTTATCATTTTTTTTCTTTTCTAGTTTATCGATTGTTTCCCTATTTTTTTCTTATATAATTTCAAATTTATTATGAATAAGAAAAATAGATTTTTTTTAATCAATACTCTATACTCCTCTTACTTCTTACTGTACGAATCAGCAATTCGCTTTAAATGGAATAAACTAAAATGAAAAAAAAAGATTTCAAGAAAACCTTTTCTACAGTTTAGAGGGATAAACTGGAAATTTTTGAATTTCGCATCAAATTGAATTGGGGAAGTGGAAATAGGATAATTTAACTGCATTTTTTTTTATTTTTATAAAAACTAAAAACCAACCCCTTGGATTCACATTTTACCTAACGTAAGTTTTCCGGTTCGAAACCAATAATAATATAATAGAGAGAAATAAACCTTATATAAATTTAAGAAATTTCATCTCAAATCATCAATTCAGACTTCTACATTGACAAGGAAAAGAAAAAAGAAATTATCTACTAGTCCTTCATTTCCATACTGATTCAAATTGCGTTGCTGTCTTAGAGGAAGGATAGCTATACTGATTCGGTATACTCGAAAAAAGCCCTTGGTACAATATTGACGATCTAACAAGGATGAAAAAACGGTAGTGAATTTCGATTTACTGATATCATCTTTTACAGAATCGATCCCCCTTTAATCGTACAAGAATATGCGGAGCTCAGCATGTCTGGAAGCACAGGAGAACGTTCTTTTGCCGATATTATTACCAGTATTCGATACTGGGTTATTCATAGTATTACTATACCCTCTCTATTTATTGCGGGTTGGTTATTCGTCAGCACGGGTTTAGCTTATGATGTATTTGGAAGTCCCCGCCCAAACGAATATTTTACAGAAAGCCGACAAGGAATTCCATTAATAACTGGGCGTTTTGACTCTTTGGAACAACTTGATGAATTTAGTAGATCTTTTTAGTTTTAGGAGGAACCAATGACTATAGATCGAACCTATCCAATTTTTACAGTCCGATGGTTAGCTGTTCATGGACTAGCTGTACCTACCGTTTCTTTTTTGGGATCAATATCAGCAATGCAGTTCATCCAACGATAAACATAATAAAAATTAGAGAGATATGACACAATCAAACCCGAACGAACAAAATGTTGAATTGAATCGTACCAGTCTATACTGGGGGTTATTACTTATTTTCGTACTTGCTGTTTTATTTTCTAATTATTTCTTCAATTAATAAAAAATAAAGTAAGAGAAGAAAAGAGACTGGTAGAATATGAAATATTAATTAGGAATTTGCTTATCTCATTCGGAAGGATCACATCTCATACTTATCTATGACTGTATATGTCTCTAGCATGACAACTTGATGAAATGGCGGAGGAAGCAAGATAAATGGCCGATACTACTGGAAGGATTCCTCTTTGGATAATAGGTACTGTAACTGGTATTCTTGTGATTGGTTTAATAGGTATTTTCTTTTATGGTTCATACTCAGGGTTGGGCTCATCTCTGTAAGAATCTAAAATAATCTAATAATCGGATGAACTGAGTTGGAGACATGAAAGCTTAAGAACTCAGGGGATCCCCTGAGTTCTTAAGCTTTCATAATAGAATATATTATTTTTATTTCAATTTGAAAATTCAAATTATATTTGAAAAATGTCATTCATTGATTTTGAACATCTATTATTGAAGCATAGTATCTATCTTTCAAAGTTAGACTGAAATTACTTGATTTCGTTTTCCTAAATGAACCAATTATGATATATCTATTTGACGAGTACAGATATTATTCAAATCCTTTCTTTTCTAATAAACCTCCATTAAGTTCTATTTTCTCCAAAAATTGCGCTCTATTTTCTATTTTTTGATTGCTCACTACTCTAAATTTTAATTAAATATAGAATATAGAAGAAACAAAAAGGTTCTGAGAAATCCGTAAAAAAATCAAAAAATAGAAAATAAGATTAAGAATAGTTATCTTAGACGAACGGGATCAAAAACTATTCTTGTTGTCGTCACAAGAAAGAAATTTTGCACATTTCTTTCTTGTGACGACAACAAGAATAAACTAAGAAAATAAACGCTTTCTATTCTGCACTTACTTATTATCTGAAGTTTAGTATTCTGTATTCGATGAAATTTTCTCTTTTATTAGAATAGAAAACTATTAAGACATTCTCTGATAAGAGTAAGAGAGTCACTCGGTTCAATTTTGATTGAAAAAAAAAAATAAGAGATAAAGTCAAAAAAATTTCTTTATAATATTCTTACTATGAATAGAATAGAGTATAAGTAACTCCCAATGACTTCGAAACAAGCAAAAATGGGTTCATAATTTTTGATCATGCAGAACACTAATAAGAATTGGATTCCTTTTCCTTTCCGAAGTTGAGATTTATAAATTTGCAAATCTAAAAATTCATTTCGGATAATTGAACCTTCTCAAACTGTTTCTTCTTTAGAACCAAAAAGATTTGTGCTAAAATAACAGATGCCAGGAAGAACAAAAGACCTTGGACACGTAATGGATCTTGAAGTACTATTTCAGCATCCCCTTGACCAAATCCACCCACATTAGGATTACTCGTTAATGGCTGATCAAGTTTGATAGATTCGCCCTCTGAAACGAGAAGCTCTGGCCCTGGCGGAATAATATCAACCACTTGACGCCCATCTAACGTATCCGCTATAGTTATTTCGTATCCCCCCTTTTCTTTTCGTATGATTTTACTTACTCTACCAGCCGCTGTAGCGTTATAAACCGTATTGTTACTCTTGTTCCCGTCGGGATAAATTTGACCCCTTCCTCTGTTCCCCCCCACATATATGGGATATTTTAAGAAGTGAACATCTTTATTATTAGCGGGATCCGGGGAAAGAATAGGAAAAGTTATTTCACTATATTTCTGACCAAGAATAGGACCTATAACAAGAATATTTTTTTTAGTGGGTCGATAGCTCTGAAAAGAAAGATTGCCTATCTTTTCTTTCATCTCGGGGGAAATACGATCCGGGGGTGCTAATTCAAATCCTTCAGGTAAAATAAGAACAGCACCCACATTCAACCCCCCCCTTTTTCCATTAGCAAGAACTTGTTTCACTTGCGTATCATAAGGAATTCGAACAACTGCTTCAAATACAGTATCAGGAAGTACTGTTTGCGGAATCTCAATATCCACGGGCTTATTAGATAAATGGCAATTGGCACATACAATACGCCCGGTTGCTTCGCGCGGATTTTCATAACCCTGCTGAGCAAAAATAGGATACGCATTTGAGATAGATGCTTGAGTGATGATATATATCATAAACGATACGGAAATAGATTGAATAATTTCGTTCTTTATCGTGATCCAAGAAAAAAAAAGGTTATTTTGAATTTGCATAGTCCAATCATTGATCCCAAAAATTTCTACAATAAAATGAGGTAGGTCACTCGGATAGTTCCCTATCCACAAGTCTGCTATTTACGTAAATTCTTTTACGCGAATATAAAATATTCGAGGGGAAATCTCCGTAGGTTCGAAGGAGTAGGTACTGCTTTGTTTATGTGCAAAGTAAGAAATATTCGAGTTGGATCAGTCATTCATTGAATGATAAATCACTACAAGTGATGGAGATAGACGATTTAAATAATGGAAGATCCAATATTTAAAAATTGTGTCTATAATGACTGGAAAAGTAGAAACAAGGCCAGATATAATTTTCTCATTATGAACAAATCCAAAATCTTTGTAGACATAGCCAATCATTAGTTCCCAACCATGGGGCGAATGGAATCCGATACATAAATCAGTTAATAAAAGAATAGAAAAAGCTTTTATTGTGTCACTTAAATTATATAGAAATTCTTGAACCCAAGAGTTAAGAATAAGAAGTTCTTTATTACCTAGAATTGAATAAGCACTAAAAATAATGAAACAGATTATATTTGTCGAGAAGTGCAAAATCATATGGATATGATCCTCATTGTTTATCTTTATCAATTGGATCGTTTCTTTGTGGATTCCTATATGAGCCCTTTGCAACCCTATTTCCCGGTATTCTTTTATTATTTCGTCCAATAGGAAGAGTTCTTCTAATTCGATGAATTTTTCTATAATACTCTTTTCTTGAATATCAGTCAAAAAAGTTTCGGATTGTGTAGTATTCCACCAATCAGTAACCCAAGATTCAACACTTTTCTTAAATGAAAGAGAAACCCACCAGGGCAAAAATACTATAGATATAACAGAAAGAAAAGGGCGAAATGCTTTCTTTTTTTCCATTTTTCATCTTTGAATTGCTAATGAACTCGCCTCATTCTTCGAATCTATGCGCTGCGATCTACTATTTTTATCAAACATAAGTTCTATTCTAAGGCATCGAACCCCGGAATCTATTCCTTTTTTTTTGATTTCCTATTCATTGATTATGAATCTAGAAAGAATATAGAATAAGAAAGAGTCGACTTTAAATGAAGAAATAATAAAAATCTTGTTTACAGATAATCTAATTGATCCAATTTGAAACTGCTTCGCGTTCTCGATGAATGCTAAAGCCCAACTAAAAAAAAACAAACATTTCAAGGAATAGTATTCCGATTTCGACTTAAAAGAACTCCCCTTGTTCTTTTTTTATTTATAGAAATATTTTGATTTGCTATTTCATTTCAAAATACTTCAATTGGTACGCGCAAAAAATAGGCCAATTTGGCAGCTTTTTGCTCAATTTCACCCAGGGTCAAATTCTCATCAGTACACGTCAATGGAATGGCTCCCTGTCCTTTGATTTCCATATAAAGGATACGACGAGGATAAATGCCCTCTTTAACTTCTATTCTGATCGACTGAATATCCTTCATACGGAATCGTAGGAAGATGCGACGCTTTTTCCCAGGAAATCCCCAACGAAAAATACACACTATTCCTTCTTTTAGATCGAATCGATCATAGCCACTCCCCACATTCCACGAAATTGTACACCACAAATAGGAACTAATAAAGAGACCCGCGATCCCGTAGAAGGACATCACGATCCCTTGTGGAAAAAAAACGATTTGCTGATATGGAACTAAAGATATAAAACTCTTACCGAGATAGCTGGAAGTTCCAACTAAGACGAATCCTAATGAACCTAAAAAAAGGATCAAGGCCCAGAAGAAATTACTTAGTTTTCGAGACCCCACTAGACGTTCTATCCATATATGTTCGGATCGACAACTCATATTAGATCTAGTTGCGTTTTTTAATGGAGAAACTTTTTGTTTCCGAAGTAACTCTCATCAACTAGTGTCATTCGCATGTAACCCTTTCCTTTAGGAATAATCGGAGTAATTCGTCGAATGGGTTAGGTATAAAATAAAAGAATATCCCTTTTTTAGGATCTTCTAGAAATATCTACATACATATAGATAGATCGACTTTCCGTTTCAGGCATCTGCCTCGATTCCAATCTATTTGGAAATAATTCGAAACTTATTTCCCTATATTGTTTGTATATTTCGAGCATCTATTTACGGATATATAAGAGCTGCTTCATTTATGCCCCTATGTTATACCATAACATACTCTACTAAATGCACATCTGTATTAGCTATATCTAAGTCTTGAAAAAAAAAAAATGGATGAGATTTGAACCCATAAGATCTAAGAAATCTTGTTTTTTTGAACATGAAGAAATAAAGACGCCATTGCAATTGCCGGAAACACTAGTCCTACTAACGGCACAAAAATAGAGGGTAAGCTATTGAGAGTTGTCATAGAATGGGTACCTCGATTGAATATTTAGACCTGTTATTACTATAAACATATCTTATACTAATTCTTAGTAGTATTCTATACTAATTAGTATATCGAAGTGAGTATTCTATATAATAGAAATAATAATAATAGAAATAAAATACAATTCTATATATTCTATATATCTTATTATCTATTATTATCAACTAGAAATCAAAATGAAATAGAAAATCGAGAAATTCACGAGATTAAATAAATAGAAATTAATTCAATACAATATTATCTTATTTCTCTTTCGATATGAAAGATATAAATATATGGGTGATAATCCAGTCTTGTCTGAAAATGAAATTCAATTCCAATTTTGATATTCAAATTTTTTTAGAGTTAAAATGAATATCAAAATAAAGAGTTTCTTCCGAATTGAATTTCGTAAACTATTCTGTTATAATTTTTAATTCAATCCAACAACACCAGTTATTAGTAAAAAAATAGGGGCTTAGGGGGAGATTCGAGTAGAAAGAAAAGATACTCTATATCGATATTTTCTCTATTTGAATTCGCGATACATACGCAACAAGAAGGGAAGACGACCTTCGGTTTCTTTTTCTTGCCTAATTTGAATTTCGCAGAAAAAAGAATTTTATTTTTTACTTATGTTGTTAAAAGAGGTTTCTTTCCCGACCCCGAATCAGGAAGACCATTAAAAAATAAAGAATTTTTTTGAGAATTATTTATAAAAAGAAAAATGGATTTTGACTTTGATTCCGATAAACTATCTATTAGTTTTGCTCGCTACAAGGAAAGAAAGGAACTAAAAAAGAAATGAATTTAGGATCCGGTTAATTGAATTTTACTTCCAAGGAAAAAAGGAGTGAAGCCTAAATAACTCACTCAGAACACCCTTTAAAGGATTACGTGGTACGATTGAATCGAATAAGCCCTTATGGAATAAATATTCAGCCACTTGTGAATCCTCGGGTACTGTCTTATTCAATGTTTGTTCAATTACTCTTTTACCTGCGAATGCAATGTATGCATTAGGTTCGGCGATAATGATATCGCCCAGCATTCCAAAACTAGCCGTCACCCCACCAGTAGTGGGAGATGTAAGGATTGATACATAGAATAACTTTTTATGGGATTGATAATCATACAAAGCAGCCGATATTTTAGCCATTTGCATTAAGCTCAAACTTCCTTCTTGCATACGTGCTCCTCCCGAAGCACATACTAGAATAAGAGGTAATAATTTTTTGGTAGCATACTCGATTAAACGGGTGATTTTCTCGCCTACTACGGATCCCATACTACCCCCCATAAACTGAAAATCCATAACTCCAATTGCTATGGAAATGCCGTTTAGTCGACCTGTGCCTGTTTGAACAGCTTCAGTTAATCCTGTCTTTCTTTGATAAGAATCAATACGATCTTTATAAGGTTCCTCCTCGGAATGAAATTCAATAGGATTCAGAGAAACCATGTCTTCATCCATAGGATTCCAAGTCCCTGGATCAATCGAAAGTTCGATTCGGTCTGAACTATTCATTTTCAAATGATATCCACATTGTTCACAAATATTCATTTTTGACTTAAAAAATTTCTTATAATTTAATCCATAACAATTTTCACATTGAACCCACAAGTGCCTATATTTTTGAGTCAAATTGAAATCAGTAGAATTTTCACTTATAGTGAAATCAATACCATTCTTGCTCGTTCTTATATTGGGCTTACCCCTTTCATTACTCTTTTCCCTTTCAACACCAATGTGATTATAAATGAGACTGTCACTAGAATTGTCATTCCCACTTAAAATGGAACTCTCAATATCGATTTGAGAACTAAGATAAGAGTCAATGCAACCATTAATGTGATTGTATTCAATATTATACGGAGAACGATCAGATCGGGGATCGTCATTCTGAAATCCATTCTTCAGATAACCAGAATTCCAATAACGAAAAAAAGTACTTTCTAGTTCACTCAATCTTTCTAGTCTTCTCAATAAAGAAGACAAATCGTTGTCAATCTCATTTTTGAGATTTTTTATATCCAAATATAGGGAATAAATACTCCTACTAGTATCTTTAACTAAAAAGGTGTCATCAGAGATCAAATTCCAAATGGCGATGATGTCCATTAAATGCTCAGCATTACTGTAACTAGAGCTATCACTCGAACTAAAAATCTCTGTATCCCTTAGACTCCTATCCTCACTTCCACGAGTGTCTTCACTAGGACCAAATCTATCAATTGATTGACTTAACCCATACCTGTATTCGAATTTCTCGCTAGACAACATCGAATTAAACCGCCGTTTTTCCATAGAGCTTTTTGCCCCGATTTCTTTCAAAATCGAATAGATGAATAGTCATTCAAATTCTTTTGAATATATCCTTAATTTAATAAGGAATAAAGTATTGAAAAAAAAGGATTCTTATCAGAATCCCG